AAAGTTAATAGTATACCACTTCTACGAATAGCTCGTAATGCTGCGTCTCTTCCGAGACCGGGACCTTTTATCATGACTTCTGCTCGTTGCATACCTTGATCTACTACTGTACGAATAGCATTTGCTGCGGCAGTTTGAGCGGCAAAGGGTGTCCCTCTTCTCGTACCCTTGAATCCACAAGTACCGGCCGAGGACCAGGAAACCACCCGCCCCCGCACATCTGTAACTGTGACTATGGTATTATTGAAACTTGCTTGAACATGAATAACTCCCTTTGGTATTCTACGTGCACTCTTACGTGAACCAATACGTACATTCCTACGTGAACCAGTTCTCGGTATAGCTTTTGCCATATTGTATCATCTCATAAATATGAGTCAGAAATATATGGATATATCCATTTTATGTCAAAACAGATTTCTTATTTGTACATTGAGCCCTTTAGTGGGTCTGATTATCCTTGTCTTTGTTTATGTCTCGGGTTGGAACAAATTACTATAATGCGCCCCCGCCTACGGATTAGTCGACATTTTTCACAAATTTTTCGAACGGAAGCTCTTATTTTCATATTTGTCATTCCTTATCTTAATTCTTTTTTGGTAGAAAATAAGTTTCTTGAAATTTTGCATCTCGAATCGTATCGAATAAAAATGACCTAATCTTTCGAATCCTTGTTTCGGAGTCGATAAATTATACGTCCTCTGGTTGAATCATAACGACTTACTTCAATTTTGACTTTATCTCCTGGAAGTATCCGTATAAAACTACGTCGGATCTTTCCTGAAACGTAACCTAGAATCAGATCTTCATTATCTAACCGAACTCGGAACATGCCATTGGGAAGCGATTCAGTAATTAAACCTTCATGAATCCATTTTTGTTCTTTCATTTCAGGTAAAGCCCCCCTGAAGTATCAATTAATGGAGGAAAGACGATATTAGACAACTCACCCCCTTTCTTTTTTTTTTTACAAATAGGAAGAGGTTTCGGATCCCATTTGGATATTAAATGGATTACCATATATAACACAAAATTTCTCCACCGATTCGTTCTAGTCGAGCCTCCCGGTCTGTCATTATACCCCGAGAAGTAGAAAGAATTACAATTCCCATCCCACCTAAAATTCTAGGAATTCGTTGAGAGTTAGAATAGATTCGTAAACCGGGTCTACTGATCCGTTTTAAATTTAAAAAATTTCTATAGGGTCTTTTCCCATTCCTTCTATGTCGAAGGGTTAAAACCAAAAAATATTTGTTTTTTTCTCGATGTTTTCTGACGTTTTCGATAAAACCCTCTCGGAAAAGTATTTTAACAATATTTTCGGTAATATTAGTAGATGCTATGCGAACAACTCTTTTTCTATCCATATCAGCATTTCGTATAGAGGTTATTATCTCAGCAATAGTGTCTCTACCCATGATGAACTAAAATTATTGGTGTCTCAAAATTGGATATAATCAACATGTTTTTCTTTTTTTTTTTTTTTATTGATTTATGAATAGGAATTTTGCAAGGTATATGCGTGAGACACAATCTACGAATTAATCTAGTTCTTAATCTATTTCTTTCAAATACCCCAAAGATATCACGATCTCATTTTATTTTATAATACCTCGGGAGCTAATGAAACTATTTTAGTAAAATTCAATTGTCTCAATTCACGGGGGATTGCCCCAAAAATTCGAGTTCCTTTTGGATTTCCTTCTTGATCAATCACAACTGCAGCATTGTCATCATACCGTATTATCATACCGCTGTCACGTTTTAGTTCTTTACAGGTACGAACAATTACAGCTCTCACTACTTCTGATTTTTCTAGGGGCATATTTGGTACTGCTTCTTTAATCACAGCAACAATAACGTCACCAATATGAGCATATCGACGATTACTAGCTCCTATGATTCGAATACACATCAATTCTCGAGCCCCGCTGTTATCCGCTACATTTAAATGGGTCTGAGGTTGAATCATATCAAATTTTTTTTTTATTCTTCCAATGCAAAGGATGAAGAAAATAAAAGAAATATTGTTTGTCCAAAAAAAGAAACCTGCGTTTTTGTTTCATCCCTAAGATTCATCTCTGTCGGTTCTACATTTTTATCCCGAAATAATAAATTGAGTTCGTATAGGCATTTTAGATGCTGCTATTAAAATAGCCCTTCTAGCTATATTTTCGGTTACTCCACCCATTTCATATAGTATTCGCCCCGGTTTAACAACAGCTACCCAATATTCAGGGGATCCTTTCCCCGAACCCATACGTGTTTCAGCAGGTCTTACTGTAACTGGTTTGTCTGGAAATATACGGACCCATATTTTTCCACCACGGCGTGCATTTCGTGTCATTGCTCGTCGACCTGCTTCGATTTGTCTAGATGTGATCCAAGCAGGTTCAAGTGCCTGAAGAGCATATTTACCGAAACAAATATGATTACCTCGATAAGATATTCCCTTCATTCTTCCTCTATGTTGTTTACGGAATCTAGTTCTTTTGGGGTTATAGTTGATGGTTGTTTCAGAATTCCATCTCTACTACAGAACTGGACGTGAGAGTTTCTTCTCATCCAGCTCCTCGCGACTAAAAGGATTCAAAATTGAATTTCAATTAATTTGAATAGATATTTGAATAGATAAGATATTAGTAGATATTAGAACATTTTTCTAAAAAAAAAATGTTTCTAATGTGCTAATAAATCTTGATTTTCTTTTGTCCTTTATCCAAAAAAAAGAAAGTTTTCGCGGGCGAATATTTACTCTTGCAATCTCTATTTCAGTCATTGATTTCCGGTTCATTTCGCCATCCCGATTAGTGAATCAGTAAGATTCATTTGTTCAATAAAATCTTTTGCATTCACAGGTTACATCGTTCCCACCGCTTCGTATTTAATGGTTAGGTCAGAATTCTACAACGGAGCTCATAATCTAATTTATTCTTGAGTCAACCTTCTTAGTCTTTATTGGCTCGAAGCTCTTGATTTTTTTCTTCTATAACTATAAGAAGGATTCATTTAATGTTTCATTATGGATGAATCAATTAGTATTGATGCTTTATTACACTGTCTTTTATGAGATGACTCATAGACCTTACATATTGGAATTCTATATCATTGATATTCTTTTTCTTTCTTTCTCTCATCCTTCCATTTATCCACACCTTTCTTCTGTATTTTGCTTTCAATTTAGAATTCAAGTTTATTCAAAAAAAATTCAGTTGCTACAAAGATATGATTGATTTCTCATATCTTGACTGGTTCTTTAGATCCAGATAATACGAAGTGATGAGTTGGTTTTCATACTACCGGGCTGGTCTTTTTTTAATCCTAACCCTAAAAAAACCAACGAGTCACACACTAAGCATAGCAATTATATGAAAAGTTCAATCGAATTTTTATTCAACCCTATAGAATTAAGAATTCGAATTGCTTGCGTTGATTGGCCAGAAAAAGAATTAAAGTTTTCTTATTCTTCTTCCTTGTCTATAAAAATCCAAATTTTGATGCCTAATACCCCATAGATAGTCCGAACTGTATAGCAACAATAATCAATTTTAGCTCGAATAGTTTGTAGGGGAACTCTACCCTCTCTGATCCATTCGACACGTGCAATTTCTTTTCCGTCGATACGACCTGCAATTTGTACTTGAATTCCTTTTGTATCTGCTTGTTCAGTTAATTCAATAGCCTTTTTCATTGCTTTTCGAAATGAAACTCGATTCTTTAATTGTCCGGCTATAAATTCCGCAAGAATATTAGGGTTTCCATAAGGTTTTGCAATTCTTGTGATAGCAATGTTAAGTTTTCGGTTCACATAATGAAATTCTTTTTGTAGATTCATCTGTAATTCTTCGATTCCTTGCGGTTTACTTTCGATTAATAACTTTGGGAATCCCATAAAGATTATGACCTGGATCAAATCGATTCTTTTTTGAATCTCTATACGTGCAATTCCCTCGGCGCCAGAGGATATTCTCATATTTTTTTGTACATAATTTTTTATAAAATCTCTTATTTTTTGATCTTCTTGTAGACCCTCAGAATAATTTTTTGGTTGTGCAAACCAAAGAGAATGATGACTTTGGGTTGTACCAAGTCTGAAACCAAGTGGATTTATTTTTTGTCCCATACTACCCCACTACTATACATATTGTGATATACCATAGTTGTCTTTTTCCATCTAGGTTTTTTTAACGAATATAGTGATACAAATTCATATTCATCTAAAGATATATCTTTCACTACAATAGTTATATGGCAGGTAGTTCTTTTTATCGCATAGCTACGTCCTCGAGCTCGAGGTTTGAATTTCTTCGCGGTAGTACCTTCGTTAACCTCAGCTTTACTAATTATTAAATTGGCTTCGTCGGAACCCAGAATGGAACCAGCATTTGTTGCTGCAGAATAAACCAATTTAAAAATTGGATAACATGCTCTATAGGGCATGAGTTCTAGTATCATAAGTGTTTCCTCATAGGAACGTCCGCGAATTTGATCAATTACTCTTCTTGCTTTGTCTGCAGATATACATATATGTCGACCTAACGCGTATACTTCCGTTTTTTTCTTCCGTATGCTACCTAGCGGACGCAGAGGAGGGTAGTCTTCCGTTTTTTTCCTGTTTAGTATCCTATTTAAAAAATTTGACATAAGGTTTCTCTCCTACTAATGAATCATAAGTATCTATCCAGATTTTTTTAAGATGAGATTAACGACGAGATTTATTATCACTTTTTGCATGTCCTCGGAAATTTAAAGTAGGTCCAAATTCTCCCAATTTGTGACCTACCATACGATCTGTTATATAAATAGGCAAATGCTCCTTACCATTATGAATAGCAATCGTATGGCCGATCATTGTGGGTATAATGGTAGATGCACGGGACCAAGTTACTATTATTTCTTTTTCTGCTTTTTTATTAAGCTTATCAATTTTTTTTAATAGATGATTGGCTACAAAAGGATTTTTTTTTAGTGAACGTATCACAGCTTACTCCTATTCCTAT